AGAACTAGAACCGTATGGATTTCCAAAGACTCCATGGATAGGAACTAAAAACGAGATATCGAAGTAGTTCTGATGATTCAGTATATCATCACTTCAATTCGGAGTTCTTAGTTACTTTGACCGGGTGGATCTTAGTGATGGAATAATAAGTAATAATTCATTGGTTGATTGTATCATTAACCATTTCTTTATTTTGGTGCGAGGAACTTACCATGAATCCACTGATTTCTGCCGCTTCCGTTATTGCTGCTGGATTGGCCGTAGGGCTTGCTTCTATTGGACCTGGAGTTGGTCAAGGTACTGCTGCGGGCCAAGCCGTAGAAGGTATCGCGAGACAACCAGAAGCAGAGGGTAAAATACGAGGTACTTTATTGCTTAGTCTGGCTTTTATGGAAGCTTTAACAATTTACGGACTGGTCGTGGCATTAGCGCTTTTATTTGCGAATCCTTTTGTTTAATCCTATTCTATAAACGTGAAAATACGTACTTCTTTTCTTATTTTATTGCCGTCGACTTACCGCTTGCTTCTTCGAATTATATCAAAACTTCACTCCACTTCTTCGTTGAGACAATACTCCGGGGAAGGTCTGATTTGAGGATGAGGAATTAGTAGATCCACTCGCTTTCTCACTTCCCGTCCTTAATTTAATGGAAACCCCTTTTGACTTTTAGGAAGCGTTGCAGGTATTTCGCAATTGACATGAAACCGGGGACCTAATAAGTATCTTATTGGGAACTTCAATTGAAATAAAATAATAATAAAGAATCCATTTTTGAAATTTGAAAATGATTTCAAATGAAATGAATATATTCATATTTAAAATAAGTCAATTAATAAAAAAAAAGAAATCAATAATAAAAAAACGGGACGAAGTAATACAAAAAGAACTCTGTTCGATTTTGTTAGTCCTATCTATAAGAGGAGAGCATATGAAAAATGTAACCGATTCTTTCGTTTCCTTGGGTTACTGGCCATCTGCCGGGAGTTTCGGGTTGAATACCGATATTTTAGCAACAAATCTAATAAATCTAAGTGTAGTGCTTGGTGTATTGATCTTTTTTGGAAAGGGAGTGTGTGCGAGTTGTGTATTTCAAGAATAGGCTGGATCCAACCGGCTGCACTTTCTTTTTTTTTTTTTATTTATAAATAGGGAAGAAAGGTGCACGATCTCGACGAATTACTTCTGAATAAATTAAGAAATCATATGTAAGAACCATAGCATTTCGTGACTCATTGGTAAATCAACTTTGATTCTCTATCAACCAATAATGTGGGACCATTAACATGGTTAAAGCTAAACCGCCTGAAGTCCAGGCACAACATGGTACTCTTTCTACCACTACGTTAGTACGGAGATGGTTTCAAAATGAATAGTTGGCAATTTATCCGATATAGAACACTCATATCGATAAAATGATTTGAACCATTTACTGGAAAAATGGGTGTCTCGCCCTTTTTTTATCCAATGCTGAATCGACGACCTATGTATAAAATAAGAAGAATTTTTTGGATTTGAAGAAAAAAAAAAACAACTTTGCTGACAATTACAGATTTTTTTTGTCTGGTCGGAAGAGTCCTCTGAATATTCTGGTCTTGTATCAGTTTCCATATCTTGGAATACGAACAGAGAAGAGAGGGTAGGCTCATTACATTAAAAGATATGGGAATGCTCATAACATAAGTAACTGAGCGTGAGAGCCAAATGAATCGAAAGATTCATGTTTGGTTCGGGAAGAGATCATGGAAGTGAAGTTGTGAAATGAATGGGAAAATAATCTACTTTCATTAAGTGATTTATTAGATAATCGAAAACAGAGGATTCTGAGTACTATTCGAAATTCAGAAGAACTACGCGGAGGAGCTATTGAGCAGCTCGAAAAAGCCCGGGCTCGCTTACGGAAAGTGGAAATGGAAGCAGATGAGTTTCGAGTGAATGGATACTCTGAGATAGAACGAGAAAAACAGAATTTGATTAATGCCACTTATGAGAATTTGGAACGATTAGAAAATTACAAAAATGAAACCATTCATTTTGAACAACAAAGAGCAATTAATCAGGTCCGACAGCGAGTTTTCCAACAAGCCTTACAAGGAGCTCTAGGAACTCTGAATAGTTGTTCGAACAGCGAGTTACATTTACGCACCATCAGTGCTAATATTGGCATGCTCGGGGCCATGAAAGAAATAACTGATTAGCCCTTTTACTGTAGGCATTATTTTTTTTTTTTTCTCCCTTTGTTTCCGAAAAAGAATTAAGAGACACTAATGGTAACCATTCGAGCCGACGAAATTAGTAATATTATCCGTGAACGTATTGAACAATATAATCGAGAAGTCACGATTGTGAATACCGGCACCGTACTTCAAGTAGGCGATGGCATTGCTCGTATTCATGGTCTTGATGAAGTAATGGCAGGGGAATTAGTAGAATTTGAAGAGGGTACAATAGGCATTGCTCTGAATTTGGAATCAAACAATGTTGGCGTTGTATTAATGGGT